CACCAACTAACCTAATTCATTAACCAAAAATAAAACACCTCCGGGGAAACCCCCTCCACCCCAATTGGTATAAAAGAATGATTCACACCACAAATCTCACTACATTGCCCAAACATAACACCCGACCTTATTAAGTGCACCCCCAATTGGTTAATCCGGCCGGGAATAGCATCCACCTTTACCCCCATAGAAGGAAGGGCTCAAGCATGAATAACATCAGCAGACCTTACAAGAATTCGACTATCAACCCCATAAGGCAATACACACCGATTATCAACCTCCAACAAACGATAGCCCCCCTCCCCAACGTCACTAACTCCAACCATATATGAATTAAAATTAACCGACTGCCCCCCATCACTATATTCATACTCCCAGTACCACTGATGCCCAACAGCTTTTATCCTAACCGCAGGTCCCCCCACTTCATCTAACAAATATAATAATCGAACAGAAGGAACAGCTAAAATTAACAAAAGTAATCCTGGAACAACAGTTCAAGCTGCCTCAAGTGCCTGAGCTTCTATTAAAAATCGAGAGGATAAACTACTCTTCAATAGACAAAATATTATATAACCAACAAATGAAGATACTATAACAAGTACAAACATAGCATGGTCATGAAAAAAAGTTAACTCAAAACTTAAAGTACTAAAACTATCCTGAAACCCTAATTGACCTCAAAAGCTCATTCCGCTTCACGACTTATTACTCCATATAACAAAACCTAACATACTCAACCTAACGAAGAGATCCCCCATCTATAGAACCACAATCTATTATTTTTTTAAACTATTCGTTACTTTCTTAACAGAGAAACTCTATTTATCATTTTCTCAAAACTTTAAAATAATTAAAACATTTTCATACAACAAACAACCTAAAACAAGAGAAGTAGCCGAGCTAATATGAGGCTTCTAACCACATAAAGAGAGGTTTAACTCCTTTCATTTCTCTTCTATAAAACTTAATAAATGAAATCGCCGCACAAATCCTTATTTCTGTTTTTAATGATCAGGAGCACTTGTATAGTAACATCCTCATCCAACTGACTAATAACTTGAATGGGCTTAGAAATTAATATACTAGGATTTATCCCCCTTATATACCTAAAAGAAACTGCAAACGAATCAGAAACAGCCGTAAAATATTTAATCCCACAATCCCTTGGCTCAACAATTTTCATTGCCTCTGCCACAACCTCCCTTCATTTTGATAACATACAATTTCTTATACCAATTGCAATGTGCTTAAAACTAGGGGCCGCACCCTTTCACTTTTGGTTTCCACCCGTAATAGCAGGCCTTCCACTACTACCAGCCTTCATCCTTCTAACCTGACAGAAAATTGCTCCAATTTTTACCATCAGCTCCCTTAACAGAACATTAATAGCTAAAATTATTTTTATTGCAAGAATCAGAGCCTTATGGGGAGGAATTGGTGGTATAAATCAGACTGACATCCGCTCACTACTTACATATTCCTCAATTGCACATACTGGATGAATATTAGCGAGAATTAACAGAAATGCCCCAATCCTAACCATTTATATAATAACATACATCCTTATCAACCTCTCAATCTATACCTCCTTAACCACAACCTCTACAAAATCACACAAACAACTTCTCATCCCCAAAGAATCTTATAACTCTCTTCTACTAGCCACCAACATCCTTTCACTTGGTGGCCTTCCCCCACTTACGGGCTTCATTATAAAACTACTACTTATTAACTATACCCAAGCTAGAATATTTATTATCTCTACCTTGATCGTAGGGGCCTTAATTAGATTATTTTACTACCTTTCATTAACCTTCTCCCCATTACTAGAGCTCAGCAAAACACACCTAACCAAAGCCTACTCCTCAAAGCCCTCAATAATATTCCTCCTAGCACAAATCCTACCCCTATCCGCGCTCCTCTTCCTTTTTTAAAGCGAGATAAGCTAACCACCTAAGCTGTTGGGCTCATAACCCAAAAATAGATATATTCTTCCCGCTAAAATTTCATACCAAACTCCTCGTATAAAAAACCATACTTTAAATTATGTATTTATTTACCTCTCTCACTCTAGAGATCCCTCTCGTCACTCATGAACAATTCCCGCAAACAATAAAAATAAAAAAAACAATAAGGTCAAACAACCCCCAACTCATATTAAAGGACTCCCAACTACTATCACAGCCGGAAATAACAAAACAATCTCCACATCAAAAACCACAAAAATAACAGCCAACAAAAAAAACCGCAAAGAGAAAGGAACTCGAGAAGACCCTATTGGGTCAAACCCACACTCAAATGGCCTAGACTTTTCCCGGCCAGAAAATAAACAAAAACCTAAAACTAACCCAATAACCAACAGCACAAAGCCCAACACCCTAGACAATAAAACTCTTACTATAACTTTTTCCATATACCCAACTAGGTAACCTAAACAATGTAATTAATAAGGCCACAGGCATTCTCACCCACTATGCCCCCCTTTTCCTAAAAACTCCATTTATTATTTTTGTAAAAATATTTAATAACTTAAAACACCTAACTAAAGAGAGGAGTTCTATACTTTAATTAAAAGACTTGATTTGCAATCAGCCATTAAGTAATAACCTACTTTAGAACTACACACCAATAAAGGACCTCGGAGAATATTTGCCTTGAAATCAAACAGAAAGTGTTCGACTCACTTACCCTTTTGTTGAATAACAATTCACGCTATTTAAGTGTTCTCACGCACATTGACTTTTCACGTCAAAGGAGCATACTCAATGCACTTAGCTACCAAAAATTATACCCCTTACTTAATAAAATCCCCAATAAACCAAAAAACAATAAAACTTCTAATTCTTACCTGCGCCACACTCACAATAAGCCTTTTCTTAAGTATTACATTCACCCAAATAGTAGAGGCCATCGACCCGCCAGAAATACCTAACCTATCAACAAACGGGGCTGGAGACACACCCACCTTTACCCATTCAGGGAATCACCCGGTGATTCCAAGCCAAGGCCACACAAACATCCTCCAACCTCAAGAAAGAAATAATTCCCAACTCAGCTCTGAGTAATATACATAAAATCCTACTATTAAGAGATTTAAGTTAAATAAACTAAAAGCCTTCAAAGCTTTAATTGATATATAATCAATCTCTAATAACTAAACAAGAAACTCCACAGTGCTATGGTTTCGGCCCATAAAAAGGCATAAGTCCATGCCCTTGTTTTAAAATATTTCATTGACGTATTAGGTTAACTTCACCAATTAAACTACATATGGTAGCCCACACACATTGTGCTCTATAATTAATTTATACAAAACCTTTAACAGGTTCAATATAAGCTAATTTCAGGACCACCCCATTCAGTCCAAGGTAATAAACCCACAACACCAATGTCCTATATTAGATAAGCTAGGAGACTAGGCCCTAGAAAACAAGTGAACAGAGGTGGCAAAAATGGTGCCAGCAGTCGCGGTTATACCATTACCTCAAGCTAACCCATACAAACAGGGGCCAACTATAAAGACTAAAAAATTAACTTTCTACGTAAAAAATAAATTATAACTAAACCCAACTAAGTCGTTCGCCAAAGCCCCAACAAACCACAACCTCAAAACCTGGATTAGATACCCAGCTATTGTGTGGCCCAACACCAAAAAGAATACTATAAGCGAAAGCTCAAACCTCAAACAATGTGGCGGTGCTTAACTCCTCATCAGGGGATCCTGTGGCTTAAATCGATAATCCACGAAAACCTTAGCTCCCCTAGCACTCAGCTTGTGTATGGCCGTTTATGCTTGCTCAAAAAAGATAAAAAAGGAAGCAATAGAGTTAAACCCTCAAATTCAGGTAACATACAGCTAATGGGGAGCTGACTCATGGGATACAAATAAACATACTACCGAACTTAAATATTAAACTTTTTAATAAAGGAGGACTTGAAAGTAAGATTCATAGCTTATAAAGCCAATCTGAACAAGAACTTAAGCGCGCACAAATCGCCCGTCACTCCGACAGTAAAGTCGGATAAGTCGTAACACAGTAGGGGTAATGGAAGTTGTCCCTATAACGCCCTAGGTGGCCGAGAACCCAGGCATCGAGCTTTTAACTCGACCACAGTAAATACTCCAGGACAGCCTTGAGAAGCTAATAAGCATTGGTCTTGTAAACCAAAGACAGGATATAAACCTCCCCAAAGCTACATAGCAAAGTGGCCGAGCACAGGCAAAAGATTGTAGCTCTTTACACGGGTCATCCCCCTTTGTAAACCACCATTCACAACCAAATAATAAAATTGAAGAAAATAATCATCTTGCACAGTACTATCTTAAAATAGCCACACTACATACACCCGCAAGGGTCACACTTTTCGTTCATTACAGAAAAGTTTACAACTTGTCCCTTTTGCATCATGGAGAAGCAACACAAACCTAATGAACTTAATCTCCCGAACAACTATGAGCTACTAAACCTTAAAAATCAATGTTTCACAATTGATAAACTAACTTTTAGTAGAAGTAACAAGCCTTCCATATAGTTAAATAGCTGGCTTTCCCTATAAAAGCATCAAAGTGCTGCCTTATATAATTTAAAACAACGAAACTATTATAAAGGTTAGCCTTCTGAGGATTAGCTCTGAAGGTTAATAAAAATAAATAAAACCCCTCACTCAGTAGTAGGCTTAAAACCAGCCATCCAATAACGTTCTAGTTAATGACATTACCTAATAAATATTTAAACCATAATTTGAATTCAACAAAGGAACCTAACGTAAAACATAACACGCTAATGAACCGGCATTCTATTAGTATTAACACCCACACCTTTCTAAAATTTAAAAAAAATTGAGACACAAAACAAATTAAATAAAACTATATAAAGCGAACTCGGCAACAAAGTTCCCTGCCTGTTTACCAAAAACACCATCTTCTGAACTTATTTATAGAAGACAATGCCTGCCCAGTGAAAATTTTAAACGGCCGCGTTAGCGTGAGCGTGCTAAGGTAGCGTAATAAATAGCCTCTTAATTGGAGGCCAGTGAATGGCAAGACTAGGAACACCTGTACCTTTTATATTAGAAAAACTTTTCATCTAAGTGAAAAGACTTAGATAATAAAGGAAGACGAAAAGACCCCGCGGAACTTTACTTTTTCTTATACCTTCGCCCAAAAGCATAAAAGTACAAGAAGTTTGATTGGGGCAATCTCGGAACCTATAAGCTTCCGATCTTTTAAACAAATAATTTAAAATTTGTTATAGACAAAATAGAAGTTACCCCGGGGATAACAGCGTTATCCAACTCAAGAGTACACATCGAAAGTTGGGTTTGCGACCTCGATGTTGGCTTAAGGACATCCACATTAGTGCAACCGCTATGAAGGGACAGTCTGTTCGACTATTATAACCTTACACGAGCTGAGTTAAGACCGGCGCAAGCTAGGTTGGTTTCTATCTCCTTTTTGAACACCATTCTTGATTGTACGAAAGGACCCCAAGAGGTGCACCAAACACCAGCACACCCTAAACACCTACCACTCTTTCCTAGACTAGATTAACTCCAGTGAGTTAGTATAATAATACCACTGACTTAGGATCAGTAAATAAGTAATCACTTACTCACCAACCAAGGGAAAGAAGCTACACTTTAGCAATTAGCTGTTACCTAATAAATAGTGAGTTACTCACCTGCCCTAATACCAGAAAATAGTTTAAGAAAAACAAAAACTTTGGGAGTTTTAGATTTAGCCACCCTAATTTTCTGAATCAAGCTATCTACACGAAAAGCCCACCCAATTATTAAAATACTAAATAACTCCCTTTATGACCTCCCAGCCCCAACAAATCTATCCACCTGATGAAACTTTGGGTCCCTTTTAGGCCTATGTCTAGGCACACAAATTATTACAGGTCTTTTTTTAGCTATACATTATACCTCAAACGTAGACCTTGCCTTTTATTCAGTCACCCACATCTCACGAGATGTAAACTTTGGTTGACTTATACGAGCTATCCACGCAAACGGCGCCTCATTCTTTTTTGTTTGTTTATACCTACACTCCGGACGAGGTATATATTATGGCTCGTACTTAGCCATAGAAACTTGAAACATCGGAGTCATCTTAATATTTCTAACTATGGCAACAGCCTTCTTAGGTTATGTTCTTCCTTGGGGTCAGATGTCCTTCTGAGGGGCTACCGTAATTACCAACTTACTATCAGCAGTTCCCTACGTAGGTAAAACTTTAGTTTACTGATTATGGGGCGGCTTCTCAGTCTCCAATGCAACCTTAAACCGATTTTTTGTGCTACACTTCGTACTCCCATTTGCCATCACAGCTTTTGCTATTATCCACCTATTATTTTTACACGAAAGAGGGTCCAATAACCCACTTGGTATTTCCTCAAATGCCAACCTTATCCCATTCCACATCTACTATACAGTAAAAGACACCGTAGGATTCATTATACTTTTAGGACTACTAGCAACCCTATGCTTTTTTTCACCAAACCTCTTAACAGACCCAGAAAATTTTATTCCAGCAAACCCACTGAGAACTCCAGTGCATATTCAACCAGAATGATACTTCCTGTTTGCTTACGCAATTTTACGGTCTATCCCAAACAAGCTTGGTGGAGTACTCGCACTAGTGTTATCAATCTTAATTTTAATTATTATGCCGCTTACTCACTTTAATGTTATACGCTCAACCAGACTCTACCCAATTAACCAAATATTTTTCTGAGCACTTATTGGGGTCTTCCTAATTCTAACATGAATTGGTAAACAACCAGTCGAAGACCCCTTCATCTGAATCGGCCAGACCTTCTCCGCCTTATACTTCACATACTTTATACTTGCCCCCTTAACGGCCAAAGCATGAGACCTTTTAATCTTCCATCAACAAGCCAAGTAATATTGCCAACTCGCTGGATGAGTAATTTAAATACAAAATATAACACTGAAAATGTTAAAATGGTATTCACCCTCCCCCAAATTAAGTTCATAATATTCATCTATCTAAAAGTACTAACGTAAATTATACAAAAGACACACCCACCAATAAAAGAACCATAAAAATTATAAAAACCCGGACAAAAACAAATAACCTCCCCCCCTGTATAATAAGAGAAAACCCAATGCCTTTACTTAAAACCTTAAATACACCCTGCCCCCCAAAAACTTCTATTCAGCCTTGATCCAAGCATAAATGAGCCAACACACCCCCCTTTAAACCCACACCAGCTATCAGCCTCCCAGAAATTAAACCTATGAATCATATCCTCGAAAAAAACCGCCCCAACCAACCAAGTGATATTAACTTAAACTTCTGAATTTTTAAATAACCTACAATTCCATACACTAACCCAACAAAAGTAACAACCATAATTACTATTTTCCCCCAAAGACCAACGACATCAAATCCATTCACAGCCACCCAAACCCCCTGTAAAAGTCAACCGCCCAAAATTGCCCCCACCGCTAAAACCATAATAGAAACCACTATGTAACCCCTCTCAGACCCAAAAAAATACATAGAATTCCCAAAACTCTGCCCAAATACAGCTGCCAGTAAAATCCGCAATCTATAAACTAAACTCAAACCCGCCCCCATTATTACAACAACTATTTCTAATCCGCCATTGAAACCCCTAAAGGCTCTCTCCAAAATTAAATCCTTAGAATAAAACCCACTAAGAAAAGGTATTCCACACAAAGCCGCACTTCTTATAACTAAGCATCCCCCCCTAAAAGGTAATAAATTACTAATCCCCCCCAAAATACGACCATCCTGCACATCTCCCGTAGAGTGAATCACAGAGCCCGCACACAAAAACAATAAGGCTTTAAACAAAGCGTGCGTAAATAAGTGAAAAACAGCAATAGTTGGATAACCAATTCCAACCGTAAACATTATAAGCCCAAGCTGGCTAAGCGTAGATAGCGCAATAATTTTTTTTAAGTCAACTTCGTAACAAGCCCTTAGCCCAGCCATTAATAGTGTTAAACCACCAACCTTCCTTAAAACCCACAAAACTTCCGGCCTCTCTAACAGAGACCTGTAAAACCGAATAAGCAAATAAACACCCGCCGTAACTAAAGTAGACGAATGAACAAGAGCCGATACTGGGGTAGGTGCAGCTATTGCTGCAGGTAACCAAGCAGAAAAAGGAATCTGCGCCCTTTTAGTTATAGCCCCTACCATCACCAAAAAACAAATTAATACCCCAAAGCTACCAAATAAACCATAACCATACCGTCAGTCCCCCCAATTAACCAAAAAACAAATAGCTAAAATTAACAAAAAATCACCAATACGATTAGCCAATACAGTTAACATTCCAGCAGCCAAAGATTTTTTATTTTGGTAATAAATGACCAAAGCGAAAGAAACAATACCCAAACCATCCCACCCCAAAAGCACCGTAATCAACCTAGGAACAAAAATAAGTAAATTCATAGACCCAACAAAAGCTATAATCAGCAGCATAAATCGCCGGATAAAAACTTCACCTTCCATATAAGAAACTCTAAACAATGACACCGAGCCTGAAATCAAACAAACAAAACAACAAAAAATAACACTAACATAATCAATAATAATAGGTATAGTCCAATCCGTCCTACATAAAGAAAAAAACTGCCACTCAATTAAATAACCACCACCTGCGTAAACAATCCCTCAAACCCCAAATACCCACATAATTAACCTAACGAAAAATAGAAAAATAGAGGAAAATAAAGGGGCCCCCAAATAACTTAAAACTTTCACACAACACTACGGACTCCCGTAAAGCCACCACAACAAGCAACTAACTCTATACTAATGTTACTTATTCCTATACTAGGATACTGATAGACCCTTTAACTCCCTCTACTCTTATTCTTTACTCTTTACTACCTTACCTATAGGCATCTCTAACTCTATACTAATGTTACTTATTCCTATACTAGGATACTGATAGACCCTTTAACTCCCTCTACTCTTTACTACCTTACCTATAGGCATCTCTAACTCTATACTAATGTTACTTATTCCTATACTAGGATACTGATAGACCCTTTAACTCCCTCTACTCTTATTCTTTACTCTTTACTACCTTACTTTAACTTCCTCACCTATTATATTAAAATTAATTATACATAAATTTTTACTAATTAGTAAACGAAATAACTTTAATCAAAGTTGAAAGCTAGTGTTCTTCACGAATGAGTTTGGATCATTAAATGGAGTCAACAGCTCCGCCTTCAAACTGCCCTAACTACCTGTCTTGTAGTATATAAACTAATATTACTGTAAACTGCAACTTTACCAAAGCAATAGCCAAGACATAAATTAGTATCACGCCGGAAGAACGGACTACCCTGATGAGGTAGAACATAGGCCTATGCCTTGATACTTACGCAAAAAGTAGTATATAAATTACAACCTGCTTACACCAAGTAATAGGCCTCTGGCCCTTTTTGAAGTAAAGTGGCAGAAAAGTGCCTCAGATTTAAGCTCTGATCAGGGAGACCACTCCCTTTACTAATAATTCAACATACAGTTTCAACCCTCATCACATATATTTTAATCTTACTTGGTGTAGCATTCTTTACTTTATTAGAGCGTAAGGCCTTAGGCTACTTCCAAATCCGAAAAGGCCCTAACAAACTTGGGATTATTGGAGCCCCACAACCACTAGCTGACGCCTTAAAACTTTTTGTAAAAGAGTGAATTATACCTATATCGTCGAACTATCTCCCATTTATCCTAACCCCGACGGTTATACTGATTCTAGCACTTAGCTTATGGCAACTATTCCCATCCTTCAAGCTTTCTTCTCAAGTAACCTTAGGGATACTCCTTTTCTTATGCATTTCCTCTTTGGCCGTTTATACAACCCTAATAGCGGGGTGATCTTCTAACTCTAAATACGCACTATTAGGGGCTATTCGGGCAATAGCCCAAACTATCTCCTACGAAGTTACCATAACATTAATCATTCTATTCTATTTATTTTTAACAAGAAAAATAGATTTAGTAACAATTCGCCTAATTAATTACTCTATACCCACCATTATACTTCTACTTCCCTTAGGGATCATATGGATTGCAGTTATTCTAGCCGAAACAAACCGAGCCCCCTTTGACTTTGCCGAGGGAGAATCAGAGTTAGTCTCCGGGTTTAATGTTGAATATGGTGGGGCAGGCTTTGCTTTTCTGTTTATAGCTGAGTATAGAAATATCTTAATAATAAGACTCCTTACATCATGCCTCTTAACAGGCACCTTAGTTATATCCATCCCTGTGGCAGTACTCTTTCTTTGGGCCCGAGCCACTTTACCACGCTATCGATACGACCTACTAATAGCAATAGCTTGAAAATCTTTCTTGCCTGTAAGATTAGCAATTTTACTAAGCCTAACCCCACTCTTATTTCTTTAAAATGACTTTAACACAGATAGTATATAAGTACAGCTGCCTTCCAAGCAGAAAGCCCAAAACCTGGTCAGTGTAATTACACTCCTGATACTATCAACTTTATGATTATACTCGACACTTTCAATAATTCTCCCTATACACCCACTATCCCTAGGTATGATAATCCTAATCTTAGCCTTCATTAACTGCATCCTAATCGCCACAATAAGCCCGTGGTACGCATACATACTCTTTTTTATTTTTATTGGTGGTATACTTGTAATATTTGCTTATATTGCATCACTCTCTCCTAATACCACGTTTTCAATTAACAACCAACTAATACCCACCATTTTAACCATACTTATTGTGCTCTTTTCTAATAATTTAAGATTAAAATCAAACTACCTAGTCAACCCAGAACTTAACCTTAGGTTAAATACTTCAACCCAAGCCCTAAGATCCCTATATTCATACAACGGCAATTCCTGTGTAATTCTGTTAGCCTCTGTACTATTATTCACCATAGTTGCTGCAGTAAAATTATGTAAACCAAAAAGCGGCGCTTTACGTCCCTATTTATAGGTGCATAATAATATATAATCTACCAAGTAATTTTTTATTAAATGTTACAAAAATGCCATTAAAGCTAGCCCAACGGCACCTAAAGGTAGCACCAGTACAAACCTTACTAAATAGTTAATAAATTCTTCCACCATAACACCACCCCGTACCCAAATGGGGCATTGCCCATGTTGAGTCCTGGAATAAATGTATCAAGAGTAAAGTCCTCTTAAGAAAGTTATAGCACCAGTAAAACCAGCAAAAACCACACTATAACTTAGCACAGAAATCCCCAACATTAACTCCCCCCACAAATTTAAGGAAGGTGGGGCAGCTATGTTAATAGCACATATTAAAAACCAGCATAACGCAACACCAGGCACCAAAACCAACCCCCCCTTTACTAAATATAAACTTCGAGTATTATAACATTTATATGTTTCCCTGGCCAAAAAGAATATCCCAGAAGAGCACAAACCATGAGCAACTATTATTAATAAGCAACCTAATAACCCTCAATCAGTATTTGAAAACACACCCCCCAAAACCAGCCTCATATGCCCAACAGAAGAGTAAGCCACTAGGGCTTTCACGTCATTTTGAGCAAAACACACCATTCTGGCAACAACTCCCCCACTTAACCTTAAGCAAAATACCGAAGTTACAGCCAAAGATCTAAATAACCTTAATGCACAAAAAACACGAATTAACCCATAGCCACCTAATTTCAACAAAACACCAGCCAAGATTATAGACCCAGCCACCGGAGCCTCAACATGAGCCTTCGGTAACCATAAATGAAATCCATAAATTGGTAGCTTAACCAAAAAAGCCAGCGAAGCACATAAAGTAATCAATCATCCCGCCCCAAAATTCCCGCGACAATTCCACCCCCAAAAAACAGATCCACCTTCAACTAAAACTACTAAAATTAATACCAATAAAGGGAGAGAGGCACTCACAGTATAAAGTATTATATATTTGCCAGCCTGTAACCGCTCAGGTTGATAGCCTCACCCTAAAATAATTAATAAAATTGGAATTAACCTAAACTCAAACATAATGTAGAAGTTTAGCAAAGAACTAAAGCTAAAACAAAAAATAAGAACCAAAGTTAAAATTAAAACCAAAGCAACAAACCCAACACCCCTATTTATACTCTTCCGGATATCACGTACTCTTGCCAATACCCTTAACCTGGACACCAAAATAGTCAAGGACACAAGCCCGAAAGAACATCTGTCAACAACTAATATTTGACCCCAACACCCAACCAGTCCCACAGGCCTAAATCATATCTCAAGTCTCCTAATAAACATAACGACACAACCTCAAACAAACCCTCACCACAATAAGGCCTCCCTAAAAACACCAACTACACCTACAATTATTCTTATGATAAATAATCTAAAAATGGCCCAAAACCAATCCACCTACGTAATCACTTCCAGTACTACGAATCAAAGAAACTAACACTCTCAACCCCAACGCTGCTTCGCACACCCCAAAACCTAAGAAAATTAAACAAACACTCGTTAATCTACCAAAAAATCAAACGGCACTAAAAACCATAATATAAACCCTTAAAGTAAAAACCTCTATCCTTAACAAAGCCCCAAAGAGCCTTTTTCGTTGAGATATTAAACACACCCTCCCTACCAACACCCCAATAACCCCCACACCCACAACAGGAAAAAACCTCATAATATTTTACTTAGTTGATTTTAAATTCCGATTAAAACCTCACCTAAACCCTTTCCTAACAACTATACCTACCCCAACGCCTTTACTCTTACCCACTTTATACTCCCCACGAGACCTTCACCAAAAAACCACCATAACCAAAACTCAACAAACAAAAAATAATAAAAATACTATCACCCATGATATAGGACTTAATTGAGGCACAAAAGAATACCTTTAGGTAATTCAAACTTGACAAGCTTGAGTTATAATTTAACTAATCCTTTATTACCCACTTTCTAATGCTTTACTTCCATAGGGTGGTCAGAAGAGTACAACCCGACCAACAAAACAAAAACATAAGCCTGCAAAAACCTCACAGCAAACTCAAACATCACATAACCCCACATTACTACACTCCCCAACACTCTGCCAACCAAAGACATACTATATAAAAATCCTACCAAATACTCCCCAATAACATGTAGTATAAGATGTCCCATAGTAATATTTGCAGCCAACCGAACCCCTAAAGTAATTGGGCGGATCATAATCCTAACCCTTTCAATTAATACAAGTAAAGGGATTAACCCTATTGGCCTTCCCCTAGGGACTAGGTGAGCTGCCCTTTGGCCTCAAGAGTAACTCCACCCTCTAAAAACCAAACAGAACCACACAACCCCAGCCAATACGAAAGTTAATGATAAATGTCTAGTAGGACTAAAAACATCTGGCACCATCCCAGAAATATTTACAATAAAAAGCACCACGAATAAAGAAACTTGACCTAAAGCAAACCCACCAAAGAACTTACCAGAACAATTTTTTACCAGCCCTACAATCAACTCAAGAAGTAGAGAGAAAATAACCCCAACCCCAGAAATCCCAACCCACAACTGCACTATAGAAACTATTAAACCAAAAAACCCACTCAACCAAATAAAACCTCAAATGCTAAAGCCAGAATATATACCTGCATCTAAAGACGAAAAAATATCTATTAACATATTCTATTAACCCTTACTTAAGACCCTCATCAATAAATACATAAATATAAAAAAATCCAGACAACATCAACAAAATGTCAGTATCAAGCAGCAGCCTCAAAACCAAAATGATGTGAAACAGAAAAATGATGTAAGTAACAACGAACAGTACAAACAATCAAAAAAGCTGTCCCAATCAAAACATGTAATCCATGAAACCCAGTTATAACAAAAAAAGTAGACCCATAAACCCTATCAGCAACCCTAAAAGAAGCTTCTTGGTACTCCCCCCACTGAAGGATAGTAAAATATAAACCTAAAAACACAGTTAAGCTCAAACCATATAACGACTCCTCACGACTACCTGACATCAACCCATGATGCGCTCAAGTAACCCTCACACCCGAACCTAACAACACAGCAGTATTAAGCAACGGGACCTTAAACGCATTCAAAGGTAAGATACCAACTGGCGGTCAAACACATCCTAACTCAACCGTAGGAGCAAGCCTTCTATGAAAAAACCCCCAAAAAAAAGCAAAAAAGAAACACACCTCAGAAAAAATAAACAAAACCATTCCCCAACGAAGATTTATACCAACCCAACTAGTATGATACCCTTGATAAGTGCCTTCCCGGACTACATCCCGCCACCACTGTACTATAGTCAACATAATTACTAAAACACCTAGTATTATTAAACCAACCCCCTTCCCATGAAATCACCTCACTAAACCAATCGTCAAAAACAACGCCCCTCTCGCCGCAGTAAAAGGCCATGGACTAAACTCCACCAAGTGAAAAGGATTACGTAACATTTACTTCAACCAACAACAGCCTTTACCTAGACAACAATACAACTTTCGCAAGTTGTCTATTTGAATGAAATGAAGCAGGGAAAATTCCATCCTGCCACTCAAAAGAAGTCCTTAATGCCCTTCCCCAAATAACAGATCGCTGAGAAACAAAAGACTCTAACAACATAAACATAAATAACAACACAGAAACAAAAGAAATTAAAGACCCCCAAGAGGACACCACATTTCATTTTGCAAACCTGTCTGGGTAATCCGAATACCGACGAGGTATCCCAGCTAACCCCAAAAAGTGTTGAGGGAAAAAAGTCAAATTAACCCCCACAAACATTAAAATAAAGTGAACTTTCCTTCAAATAGCATGAAAAGTGACCCCAGAAATCAGAGGATACCAATACCTGAAAGCACTGAATAATGCAAAAACAGCCCCCATCCTTAACACATAATGAAAATGGGCCACCACATAATAAGTATCATGTAAAACAATATCAAGAGAAGAATTAGATAATACAATCCCAGTTAACCCGCCCACCGTAAATAAAAAAATGAAACCCAAAGCCCACATAATAGGGGGCTCGGTCTTATTAACAAACCCGTGGATAGTGGCCAATCAACTAAATACTTTAATACCAGTAGGTACAGCAATAATTATCGTCGCAGCAGTAAAATAAGCTCGAGTATCCACATCCATCCCAACAGTAAACATGTGATGAGCCCAAACAATAAACCCCAAAACCCCAATAGAAACAATAGCATAAACCATCCCCAAATAACCAAAAACCTGTTTTTTCCCAGCATAATGTATAACAATATGTGAAATTATACCAAACCCAGGCAAAATTAAAATATACACCTCAGGATGCCCAAAAAATCAAAACAAATGTATATACAAAATCGGATCCCCCCCACCAGTTGGGTCAAAGAATGACGTGTTTAAATTACGATCAGTAAGCAACATCGTAATAGCACCAGCTAATACAGGTAATGCTGCAACTAATAAAACCGCTGTCACAGCCACAGCCCACACAAACAACGGAATTCGCTCAGCAACCAGTCCAGGGGAACGTATATTCCCCACAGTAGAAATAAAATTAATGGCACCTAAAATAGACGAAGCACCCGCAAGATGGAGCGAAAAGATAGCTAAATCAACCGAAGCCCCAGAATGAGCCACATTTCTTGATAGGGGGGGATATACCGTTCAACCGGTCCCCACACCGCTCTCTACTAAAGAAGACCTTAAAAGTAAAAAAAGCGCTGGCACAAGTAACCAAAACCTTAAATTATTTAAACGAGGGAAAGCTATGTCAGGTGCCCCAATCATAAGAGGAATAAGCCAATTCCCAAAACCTCCAATTATCATTGGTATTACCAAAAAGAAAATTATTATAAAAGCATGTGCTGTAACAATTACATTATAAAGCTGATCATCCCCTAATAATCTCCCTGGTTGCCCTAACTCTGCTCGAATCAACAACCTTAAAGCTAACCCAATCAATCCAGACCACAAAGCCAACAATAAATATAACGTACCAATATCCTTATGATTTGTAGAACACAATCACCGCAA